AGGTTTTCTTTTTTTTTTTTTAGTGTCCGTCTATAATGACTGATGAATCAAGAACTTTCAATTGGAACTAAACGAATTCTTTAAATTAGTTTTTCTTACCGTCGTATCTGGATTGAGACTTAGGTAAATGTTTTATTCATATATGTAGATGTAGTAAAAGAACATATCTAATTTAGCTCTTTCATGCCTATTCTAACTAGTTATTTTGGTTTTTTACTGGCTGCTTCAACTATAACCCCAGCTCTATTTATTGGTTTGAACAAGATACGACTTATTTGAAATGAATGAAATGAAATAAACAATTTACAAAAATCAAAATAAAAGCCTTTCAGAATATTTCATTTCGGGTATTCTATGGTTCCTTCCCGCGTCAATTGCCAATTCCTGGTCATTGAGATTCACGGATAATTCAGATTAATATTTAAGGATAGATCTTACCTCTCTTTTTATTCCCTAAAACAAATCGAAATGATTGAAGTTTTTCTATTTGGAATCGTCTTAGGTCTAATTCCTATTACTTTAACAGGATTATTTGTAACTGCATATTTACAATACAGGCGCGGTGATCAGTTGGACCTTTGATTGAGTAACATCTCTTTTTTTGATTGACCTCCTCCTTGTAGGAGGTCAAATTTGAGTTGCAATTCTACTTTGTTTTATTAAGTTATTTCATTGTAATTCGACATAACATAAACGGAATCACGCTCTGTAGGATTTGAACCTACGACATCGGGTTTTGGAGACCCGCGTTCTACCGAACTGAACTAAGAGCGCTTTTTTATATCCTATAACAGTAGATACGATTGTAAAGAAAAGGATTTTTTTATCCCCGAGGGGGTCTTGTGTACATATAGTATGTACAAAGGAAAGATTATGTCCAAAATTTCCCGATCTTACTCAATGAATTCCTCGTAACTGTCCATAGGAGAAAGAATAGGTAGGGATGACAGGATTTGAACCCGTGACATTTTGTACCCAAAACAAACGCGCTACCAAGCTGCGCTACATCCCTTTTAAAAATTGTTGTACAGTGTCATTGTATAAAATCCATGTCTTGTTTTCCACATCCTTCTTTTCTACCTATATAGATAGGTAGAGAGTGTTCTTGTCATTCTTTTTTTTAGGGGGCGGCAAAATTTCATCTGCTGGGTCATTGTACATACGCATTTTAGTTAGTAATTCCTAATTCTAATTTCATTTCGAGCAAAAACAAATGATCTTGAACTAAAAGATCGGGTTATCTATGATTTATGTATTAGAATATCGAACTAGGACTATATATGTATTACAATATACAATACAAATAAAGAATTAAAAGAAATAAGAAAAAAGAATAGAAAATAAAAGAAGAAGGAGGATTTTCAATGCGAGATATAAAAACATATCTCTCAACGGCACCTGTGCTAACCACTCTATGGTTTGGGTCTTTAGCAGGTCTATTGATAGAAATTAATCGTTTATTTCCAGATGCCTTGTCATTCCCCTTTTTTTAATCCTGATTGAATTCTTGTATTGATCTGTGAAGAAATGAAGAAGATTTGAGATACAATTCTACGTAACATGGCTCCAATTTCGCTCCCTTTTTCTTTTCTATCCTAAAAAAAGAAGAAAGAGAAAGAAAAAGTGTATCGAACCTCAGTCAAAATACAGTGAATCTACGATAGAATTTGGGGGAAAAGAAATGGAAATGTGGATCCAGTCTAGGGGCGGTTCCCCGAAATTCTAACATAGAAAGAAGAAAATCCTGAGATTAGGATAGGAATAATCCATAGTTAGAAAAAATTGTATTAATTAATTATTACGATATTCTTAATATTCTTCTATTAATGAATATGACTCTCTTTCTTTATAGTTATAGTAATTCATAATAATTCTATTTTAAATTCTAGTACTTCGAAGTCATTCGAAGTCTAATAATTCGAAAAAGAAAATATTTACAAATTCCATTTCTAGTTAGTAACTTTTATTAATATAGATATAGAATATAGATTCTTTTTTTATTTTCTTTTTATTTGGTTCGGATCAAAAAGAAAATGAGGAGAGTTCTAAAGTGAAGTCGATCCAAAATGAAAAGGAGGTTCATGGCCAAGGGTAAAGATATCAGAATTATAGTGATTTTGGAATGTACCTGTTGTGTTCGAAAAGGTGTCAATAAAGAATCGCCGGGCATTTCTAGATATATTACTCAAAAGAATCGACACAATACACCCAATCGATTAGAATTTAGAAAATTTTGTCGCTATTGTCAAAAGTATACGATTCATGGGGAAATAAAGAAATAGATGGAACAGAGTGCGTGTGTGATTTTTCCAAGTAGCGGGAAGAGTAAGAACTTTACATCTTAACATATATAATACAAACCAAATCCTATTTTGGTCGAATCTTAAATGAATAAGAAAAAGAATAGAATTCTATTTTCTAGATTATTTTAGATATAAGGAATAAACAAACAAGGAATAAGCAAATCATGGATAAATCCAAACAACCTTTTCGTAAATCCAAACGATCTTTTCGTAGGCGTTTACCCCCAATTGGATCGGGGGATCGAATCGATTATAGAAACATGAGTTTAATTAGTCGATTTATTAGTGAACAAGGAAAGATCTTATCTAGACGGACGAATAGGTTGACCTTGAAACAACAACGATTAATTACTATTGCTATAAAACAAGCTCGTATTTTATCTTCGTTACCTTTTCGTAATAATGAGAAACAATTGGAGAGAGTAGAGTCGATCCCTAGAACTACTGGTCCTAGAACCAAAAATAAATAGATATACTCCTCAAAACTCCAATCGGAACTCAAGCTCATATTAATGTTTTGCTCGAAAAAAACTAGAATCCAGATTCAATTCTTGTATTCTAAAAAAGGAAAAATGGGGAAGAAATCTTTTTTTCTTGAAAGATGTTCGTTTATTCCTACTACTCAAATCTTAATTTCTTTTTATTCTATCTTCCCGGAGTCCATTCTCCGGGAAATCCTGTTTCAATCATTCTTGTTTCCTGTATAATAGATTCTATGAAGATTCTTTTATTCCTTGATTTGATTTGTATTTTATTTTTGATTGATGATTTTATTTGAAATAATATCAAAACAATTCTTATTTGATAGGGCTATTTGCGCAAGTATTTTACGATTCAGAAGCAATTGTCTCTTGTACAGATTGTGGATGAATAGGCTATAACTATAGAATAGCCTATCCTCACGAGTTACCGCATTTATCCGAGTGATCCACAAACGACGAAAATCTCTCTTTTTCCTGCTCCTATCTCGATGAGAGGAAACCAAAGCTCTCATTCTTTGTTGAGTAGTCGTTCGAGTAAGTCTTGAATGAGCCCCTATAAAGGTTGATGCAAATAAACGAATCTTTTTTCGACGTCTCCGAGCTGTATATCCTCGTTTAACTCTGGTCATTGAATCAAATGAAACTTTCTTGAATAACTAATTGATTTCTCTTCTTTTAGTCATCCTTTTCCTCCGGTCGATTAATAACAAAACGGATTCTTCCGATATATAAAATATAAATTCCAATGGCTTTTGCGACTATGACCTTCCCGACCACGATTCTTTCTTTCTTCAAGGTATCTCGCCTGGAAATAAGAAATTCGACTGCTACTAAATAAAAAAGAATAGTGGGTTCCCTCGTTTCTATGGCAACTTCTGAAACGGTGAGGTCCTCTCTATACACCGGAGCCTCTTCTTTCATTTCATCGAATTTTCTTGTGAACTTGTATAGTTCACACTCTTTGGCTCTACCCATCCATTTTTCAATTAGAATTCTTTTTTCAATTCTAATTATAAAGTAATAGTCCTTTTCACAAAAAAGCTATCCATACAGTGACGGCATTTAATTATGAAAGTTGGCTAGGTAGCTGACCCTGTTAGTCCGTTTTTTCAAGAATAGGAGCATAACCTTTTTCCTCCGCTTAATGGATAACTATTTGTTACCAATGGAGAATTCCTTCTCATCTCAAACGGAGTGATTGGATTTGCACCAATAGAAACCATAAATTCATAACATAATTAGGTATATGATAGATCTTTCTTTTTAGATAATAGTCAATTAAATGGCCGTCTTCCACTCTATCTATCCTAATTCATTGGTAGTGGTCGTTGATACTGGTTTTCATTTCTTCAAACTCATGATCTGAACTAAACGAGTCGCACATACACCCTAGTACATGTTCCTCGACGCTGAGGACATCCTCGAAGAGCGGGAGATTTCGTGACATTTCTTATTGGCTGTCTTGCGTTTCTAATAAGTTGTTTAATGGTTGGCATGGCGTGTCTATAGAATCTCATTCTAGATAGAATAGAGCGGGTTGGCTTAGATCGATCTTAACCTGATGGTTGATGATTATGAATGATTTCTATTCACACGGAAAATTCGAATTTCTCAATGGATTTCGTATATTTATACGGAATTCCCAGTATTTTCATTTTTGACCGCTACAAGATCAACGATGCCATGAGCTTGGGCTTCTGTTGCTGACATAAAAACATCCCTTTCCATATCTTCGGATATAACCCATAAAGGGTTGCCCGTTCTTTGTACATAAACTTTTGTGAGAGTTTCGCGAAGCTTCAATAGCTCTTCTGCTTCCAGGATAAATTCCCCTGCTTGTGCCTCGTAAAAAGAACTAGCAGGTTGGTGAATCATAACCCTGATGATATTGATATAACATCATGAACGGTTCTTCTATTTATATATCATATATCGCACGATTGGGTTAAAGTAAGGGGGAATCAAAATAACAAGAAAAAATAGAATTAAACAACCGTACGGGCATCTTTTGTACATTGCATACGGCTCTGCAATGGAATTGATTTTTTCAATAGAAGAAATTCTATCGAAAAGAAGAAATAGAACCCATCCGATCCAAATCGTTAAATGATCCATTTACCACCCTTCCTTTCGTATTTCGTAGTAGTAAAAAAGATACTATGATGGTTCTGTTGCTTTATATATTTATCTCGTTTGTGGTTTAGCAATCCCAAAGTTTCTTTTTGATACGATCCAAGAAGGAGAAAATTATTTTTTCCATTTTTTTTTATTCTTTCTCTCATAACATAAAGATAAGAAAGAGACTTCTGGTGTGGAAGAATAATGGTTTGTGACGCTGAAATTGACTCTTGCTTGTGCTTGACACATAAAATCAAATTGGGAATAACCTTTCTTTCATACTACTATCTCGATAAAAAATCTCATGTTAGAAAAAAACAATAATGGTTTGTTCATATCGAACTCGAAGTGCCATGCTATTATTACTTATTCTTTATTTGATTCATATTCGATACAGCGAAGGCATAGTATTCTTTTTTTTTTTTTTCTCAAATAAAAAAACTCATTGGCGCCAAGCGTGAGGGAATGCTAGACGTTTGGTAATTTCTCCTCCGACCAGAATGAAAGATCCCATTGAAGCGGCTAATCCCATACATACTGTATGTACATCCGGTGACACAAATTGCATAGTATCATAAATGGCTATTCCTGGTATTACCCATCCGCCTGGAGAATTGATAAAAAAATAAAGATCCCTAGTATCATCTTCTATGCTGAGATATACCATGAGACAGACAAGTTGATTCGAGATCTCGCTATCAACCTCTTGGCCTAAAAAAAGTAATCTTTCTCGATGAAGTCGGTTGATTAGGGTAAAATTGTATCCCTGAGGAACCGTACGTGCACCTTTGGATGCATACGGTTCAAAATAATTGCGAAAAAAAAAGATCAATGTGTCGATTCCAGTCCTATTTCTTTTTTTTTTTTTTAACATGAGTTTTGCCCTCCTTCCCCTTCCCTATATTCTATAATGTATAAAATCAAAAAGAATTTTATGAACTTATTAAACTAACTTCTCATTGATGTATTGTTTCATCGAAATTCAAATAACGATGTAATTTTCTTGTTCCTGAATGGGCCCTTTCAATTCTTTTAGGTTCTTGTTCTACTCCGGGGGAAGATTTGCCCGAATTCCATTTGCACATATAGGTCAAATGATTCCAGTACCACTTCTTTTTTTTTTCAATTTGTTTCATACCTTTCCCCAAAATATTCGATGTGTTCATCATACTACTCCATTGGTAGGCAGTTTGAGATTATCCCTATAGTAAGTCTAAGAATAGCCTATGATACAAGTGGTAATCATGTAATCATCATATATTCTACATAATAGATTCTATTATAAGATTCTATTATAGTTCTATTATAGTAAGTTATATTATATTCTATTGAATTACTAATGAATTTCATAATTTATTAATAATTCAATGAGATTTCTATTTTATTTTTATATTCTTTATTTAATATTTCTTATTTATATTACTACATTTACACTCCCATTCTATTACTTTCATTTCCAATTTGGTATTCTCTGAACGGAGCCTGGATACTTTCTTTTCTCAGTCCAAGTAAACCATCAATTATTTGAATTGATAATATTGATCCCCAATAGGAATTATTGTGCTTCACGCTCCGAATTATTGATGGTTCAATCAATACAATATTGAATATATATATTTATTGGATTGGGCGAAACAGGGAATACTCGATCGGGGGAGATAACGGGGAAATACCATATGACCAATATTGTCTGACAAGTCGCACTATACGTCAATCCAAACTGCATCTTCCTCTCCAGGAATCCGAAAAGGTACTTTTGGAACACCAATGGGCATTAAGATAAAGAAAAAAATGAAGTACTATACTTTACTTTAATATGGAAACGTAACAATGGTTTTATTGTCTTCATCATTTTTTCTCTTTCTTATTTTATATCTTATTTTTATATCTTATATTCTAAATATTATCTAAAATAGAACTGAATCTTATTATTCTTATTCTATTATAACTGAATATTATTATTCTTATTCTATTATTATATAGATAGAATTATAGTAATTATAGTATGATAGATTCTAATTTAGAATATGAGTTAGAATATTAGTATATAGATATAGACTGGAAGGTTCGTAGAGTAAGACAGAATGAATAAAGAGAAATTGTAACGAACGGGATCGATCGGATCAGCCGATTGTTCGAATGATTTCGAATTCTAAAAGAGTATCTATGCATTCTTTTTCCCTCAAAATCCTCCCATTGCGTATTGGTACTTATCGGGTATAGAATAAGATCTGTTTCTCTTTGTTATTCTAAATATAAATAAAGAGAATTGTTCCCTTCTCTTTCTATTCTATTTCATTAAAAAGAAAAGAAGGGAATACAAATAAATATTAATCCTTTCCTATACAAAATCTACCGAACAGGTGAAATACATGGTCTAGTCTTTTCCAATGCGATAAAGTTACATAATGTCTATTTCTTTTTCAGAAAGGGGTATTTACATGGGTTTGCCTTGGTATCGTGTTCATACTGTTGTATTGAATGATCCCGGTCGATTACTTTCTGTCCATATAATGCATACAGCTCTAGTTTCTGGTTGGGCCGGCTCGATGGCTCTATATGAATTAGCGGTTTTTGATCCCTCCGACCCTGTTCTTGATCCAATGTGGAGACAAGGCATGTTCGTTATACCCTTCATGACTCGTTTAGGAATAACCAATTCGTGGGGGGGTTGGAGTATCTCGGGAGGAACTATAACGAATCCGGGCATTTGGAGTTATGAAGGCGTGGCAGGGGCACATATTTTGTTCTCTGGCTTGTGCTTCTTAGCAGCTATCTGGCATTGGGTGTATTGGGACCTAGAAATATTCTGTGATGAACGTACGGGAAAACCTTCTTTGGATTTGCCCAAGATCTTTGGAATTCATTTATTTCTTTCAGGAGTCGCTTGTTTTGGCTTTGGTGCATTTCATGTAACAGGCTTATATGGTCCTGGAATATGGGTGTCTGATCCTTATGGACTAACTGGAAAAGTACAATCTGTAAATCCAGCGTGGGGTGCGGAAGGCTTTGATCCTTTTGTTCCGGGGGGAATAGCTTCTCATCATATTGCAGCAGGTACATTGGGCATATTAGCAGGTCTATTCCATCTTAGTGTCCGTCCGCCTCAACGTCTATACAAAGGATTACGCATGGGTAATATTGAAACTGTGCTTTCCAGTAGTATTGCTGCTGTTTTTTTTGCAGCTTTCGTTGTTGCTGGAACTATGTGGTATGGTTCAGCAACTACCCCAATCGAATTATTTGGCCCCACTCGTTATCAGTGGGATCAGGGGTACTTCCAGCAAGAAATATATCGAAGAATTGGGGCCGGACTAGCCGAAAATCTGAGCTTATCGGAAGCTTGGTCTAAAATTCCCGAAAAATTAGCTTTTTACGATTACATTGGTAATAATCCAGCGAAAGGGGGATTATTCAGAGCAGGCTCAATGGATAACGGGGATGGAATAGCTGTTGGGTGGTTAGGGCACCCCATATTTAGAGATAAAGAAGGGCGCGAACTCTTTGTACGTCGTATGCCTACCTTTTTTGAAACATTTCCGGTAGTTTTGGTAGATGGAGACGGAATTGTGAGGGCCGATGTTCCTTTTAGAAGGGCAGAATCCAAGTATAGTGTTGAACAAGTAGGGGTAACTGTTGAATTCTATGGTGGCGAACTCAATGGAATCATTTATAGTGATCCTGCTACTGTGAAAAAATATGCTAGACGCGCCCAATTAGGTGAAATTTTTGAATTAGACCGGGCTACTTTGAAATCCGATGGTGTTTTTCGTAGCAGTCCAAGGGGTTGGTTCACTTTTGGGCATGCTACGTTTGCTTTGCTCTTCTTTTTCGGACACATTTGGCACGGCGCCAGAACCTTGTTCAGAGATGTTTTTGCTGGTATTGATCCAGATTTGGATTCTCAAGTGGAATTTGGAGCATTCCAAAAACTTGGAGATCCAACTACAAGGAGACAAGTAGTCTGATACAAAATTCCTTTGCCATCTTTTGCCTCTATTTTTCTTTTTTGATTTTATTCTAGTATTTCTAGTATTTAGAGTATTGAAATTTAGATTTCTATTAGATTTAGATATAGTATTTAGCTATTTAGTATTTCAAATTTGTGAATTTCTATAATGAAGCTAGAATTTATATTTTAGATATTAATTGAATCTATTATCTATTTCATATTGAATATATTTATTTTCTATTTTCTTTCTCAATTCTTCTTCTTTTTTCTTTTTATGTATAAATAGATATAAATAGAATAATATATTCTATTAGAAGAATATAGAAAGATTAGAAATAGAATAACAATAATACAATAGAAATATAGAATAGAATAGTAATAAGATATGACTATATCTATATATAGTATATATACATACTATATAGATAGTACTAGTTAGTAATAGGAAATTTTTAGTAAATTGTAAATATCAATTTAGAATTTATTTAGTAAATGATCCAAAATGAATAGGTGTGGAAGCTATAATTGTAAACCACGATCAAATCTATGGAAGCATTGGTTTATACATTCCTCTTAGTTTCGACTTTAGGAATAATTTTTTTCGCTATCTTTTTTCGAGAACCACCTAAAGTTCCAACTAAAAAATGAAATGATTTTTCATTATTTCCATTGAAGTAATGAGCCCCCCAATATGAATATGGGGGGCTCATTACTTCAACTAGTCCCCATGTTCTTCGAAGGGATCTCTTAATTTTTGAGAGGGTTGCCCAAAAGCGGTATATAAGGCATACCCAGTAAAGCTTACAAGTAAACCGGATATGGAGATGGCGACTAGGGTTGCTGTTTCCATTTTTTCGATAATTTCAAGATTACAAAGGATCACGATAATATCGTTTATTTACAACTACAACGGAATGGTATACAAAGTCAACAGATTTCAACTCATGATGAAAGAGGATTTATGGCTACAAAAACCGTTGAGAGTAGTTCTAGATCTGGGCCAAGACGAACTGGCGTAGGGAGTTTATTGAAACCATTGAATTCGGAATATGGAAAAGTAGCTCCAGGGTGGGGGACTACACCACTTATGGGAGTTGCAATGGCTCTATTTGCAATATTTCTATCTATTATTTTAGAAATTTATAATTCATCTGTTTTACTGGATGGAATTTCAATTAATTAGTTCATAAAAACTAGGAAGTCCTAGTTTTTCAATCAAAAAAGATTCTTTTACTTATACTCACTTAATGCTTAAAATACTTAATACTTCAACTTAAGATTACCTAAGACTTGGATTTATAGACCATTCTGGTAGTTCGATCGTGAAATTTATTTGTTTCGATATTTCATTTCCGGAATATGAGCGTGTGACTTGTTATAATCGATCCTATTGATAATACAGAGAACGGACCTGTCATCTCTATCAAGATGATTCTACCTCGTCAGATATTTATTCTAGTCTCTGGAGCACGGACTATATAGAATAGATCAAGAAAAGAAATATTTGAACTATGATTCATACCTATTATTCAGACCTCGCAACCGGATTAAAAAAAAGGGAAATAGGTCTTTTAGAAATCAAACAATTTTTTTCTTCATACTTCTTTTGACCGAAATAAACCTCTTTCTCTAGATTTTGTTGAGTTATTACATTGATTTAAGAAGTGATGATCAAATGGTTTTTACTCAGAAAACCTTTGAGTTTAGCTTTGGCTTTCTTAAATCATCGTGGTTCTAGTATGAATCTGAGGTTTCAATTGATTCATAGGGTCTCAACAAGAGAATTCCTATCAAAAAAAAAAAAAAAAAAGAGATAGGGAAGAGAAGATTCAAGAGGCCTGTCACGATTAACATAAAGAAAGATGGACGAGCCAACTTGAGATTTTATTTCTTGGCATTATCATCACAAAGAAGAGATTCCGGATTTTTCTTACTTCGTATCTTTGGGTCAAATCGAGTCAAGCGGCTAAGCCACAAGAAGTTTTAAACTCTCTATTCCATATCCGTTGAAACCAGTATTTGTGTGTTTCGGCTTGAGCCGTACGAGATGAAATTCTCATATACGGCTCTCAGAGGGGGAGTCTTTCTTGGGTTACCTATCTCAATAAAGTATATGATTGGTTCGAGGAACGTCTCGAGATTCAAGCGATTGCAGATGATATAACTAGTAAATATGTTCCTCCTCATGTCAACATATTTTATTGTCTAGGAGGGATTACACTTACTTGTTTTTTAGTACAAGTAGCTACGGGTTTTGCTATGACCTTTTACTATCGTCCAACTGTTACAGAGGCTTTTTCCTCTGTTCAATACATAATGACTGAGGCCAACTTTGGTTGGTTAATTCGATCAGTTCATCGATGGTCAGCAAGTATGATGGTTCTAATGATGATCTTGCACGTATTTCGTGTGTATCTTACGGGTGGGTTTAAAAAACCCCGCGAATTAACTTGGGTTACAGGGGTGGTTCTGGCTGTATTGACCGCATCTTTTGGCGTAACTGGTTATTCCTTACCTCGGGACCAAATTGGCTATTGGGCAGTAAAAATTGTAACAGGCGTGCCTGAAGCTATTCCTATAATAGGATCGCCTTTGGTAGAATTATTACGTGGAAGTGCTAGTGTGGGCCAATCCACTTTGACTCGTTTTTATAGTTTACATACTTTTGTATTGCCTCTTCTTACTGCCGTATTTATGTTAATGCATTTTCCAATGATACGTAAGCAAGGTATTTCGGGTCCTTTATAGAGAAGGCAGATCATAGATATCTTTAATTTATCATATCGGGGGAGGAACAAGAGTCTTTCATTGCTACAAATATGGATTATTTAAGAATAAGGCATGTTTTTTGGATACTTCTATTCAACTCTGAAGTATTGTTTATTTGATACGAATCGAATAGTTGAAGTATATTTTCCTAAAAGAGGATGGATTATGGGAGTGTGTGACTTGAACTATTGATTGGCCCATGCAGATATATTATTTTATCCGCCACATTGGAATTCACAACCCAATGTGTCTCCGCATCCAACCATCACGTCAGTCCCTTTATGTAGCATAGGATAGGCCGGTTCGCTTGAGGAGAATATTTTCTATGATCATACCCGAATCATGTCATGCATGAACAGGCTCCGTAAAATCCCTAGAATAAGTGATGTGGAATGATCCAATGTTCTATTTATTCCACTTTGTTTGATTTTTCTTTTTTTTTTTTTAGTCATTTTATTATAATTAATTGATAGTATTAGTATTTCGTATTAATTTGATAGTAATCTTAGTAAGTTTTTTATAGTATGTAGATGCATTCATTTCCTCTGCATCGACCCTGATCTATGATACTATCGGAGTGAAATAAGGGATCTAAGGAAGAACAGGGGCTAGACTTTATTAGTAACAAGTAAAAACTTTGTATTTTTGTATGTAATACAATCGAGATGTTGTGGGGATAAATACCAACCAAAAGACATGAGACAATCCAAAAAGCACTTGATCATGATCGAATTTGTAAGCCTACTTGGATATTGAGCATTTCCTTGTTGCCAGAACTTAATTCTTTGCAATGAATCGTTGCAACTTGGGGAAATGGAATTTGAGAAATCTTTTCTTACATAGAGTCATTCTACATTATATATGTAGATATGTATGAAATATAGATCTTCTATGGACCTATTTATGTTCTATGAATCTATTTCTGTGATTCTTTTGATTCTTGCTCGAGCCGGATGATAAAAAATTATCATGTCCGGTTCCTTTGGGGGATGGATCCACAAGGATTCACCTATCCAAATAACAAAGAAACCTGATTTGAATGATCCTGTATTAAGAGCTAAATTGGCTAAAGGGATGGGACATAATTATTATGGAGAACCTGCATGGCCCAATGATCTTTTATATATTTTTCCAGTAGTAATTCTAGGCACTATTGCATGTAATGTGGGCTTAGCAGTTCTAGAGCCGTCAATGATCGGTGAACCGGCGGATCCGTTTGCAACTCCGTTGGAAATATTACCCGAATGGTACTTCTTTCCCGTATTTCAAATACTTCGCACAGTACCCAATAAGTTATTGGGTGTTCTTTTAATGGTTTCAGTACCAATAGGATTATTGACAGTACCTTTTTTGGAGAATGTCAATAAATTCCAAAATCCATTTCGTCGTCCAGTAGCTACAACAGTCTTTTTGATCGGTACCGCAGTAGCCCTTTGGTTAGGTATCGGAGCAACTTTACCTATTGAGAAATCCCTAACTTTAGGTCTTTTTCAAATTGATTAAACCGTTAAATACCACGACATAGGTATCTAAGGAAGATCCCCTTCTGGATCTTCCTTAGATACATCAATCTTATTATAATCTATTATGCAAATATATGGACCGTGTCGGAGATGAAAAACTCATTCTATTCTTTTTTATTTCTAAAAACTAAAAAATGAAAAAATTCCAATGGATTTAAAATGAAAACTTTTTCTTAGGTAAATCGATTGCAAAATGCTTATGTAGAGTACCCAATATCTGTTTTACATCTTCTATGCGAAAATATTCCATTTTCATAAGATCTTCTTGACTGTAACTCAAAAGGTCCAATAATGTATGTATATTGGACCTTTTGAGACAATTATAGGTTCTGGAAGACAATTCTGATTGGTCAATAAAAATACATGTCAATGGAATTCCTTTTTTGTTTTTCTTGAGATTAGTGAATCTGTCTTGAAAGCAAAAGGGTAGATTCCCTCTGTTTTCATTTTCCTCGAAATTCATGTCCTCTTCCTCTGCATGTAGAAAAGGAATCAATAAATCAATCAAATTACGAGAAGCTTCATAAAGTGCTTCTTTAGGAGTTAAACTTCCATTCGTCCATATTTCTAGAAAGAGTATCTCTTGTTTTTCATTCCCATTCCCATAAGAATGAATACTATGATTCGCATTTCGAACAGGCATGGATACAATATCTATAGGATAACTTCCATCGTGAGAGTCGTTTGTGGATTTCATACGATATCCGCGATCTCTCTTGATTTGTAATTCAATACACAAATCAATTGGTTCTGTCAGGTTAGCTATATGCTGTGTCGTGTCAACTATTTCTACAGAAGGCGGTGAGATGATATCTTGAGCTGTTATGTATTTTGGACCCCTGACGCAAATGGATGCGTCCCTAACTCCATAGAGATTACTTCTCAGTACAATCTCTTTCAAATTTATTAAAATCTCATGTACTGATTCTTCAATACCTGCTATCGTAGAATATTCATGCAGCACATTTTCAGATGTTGCACGTGTGATACATGTTCCTTCTATTTCTCCAAGTAAAGCCCTTCGCATGGCAATACCTATGGTATCGGCTTGACCTTTCATAAGCGGGGACAGAACGAAACGACCATAATAAAGACGCTTGCTGTCTACTCTTGATTCAACACATTTCCACTGTAGTGTTCGAGTGGATCCTGCTACTTCTTCTCGAACCATACTATTATTTTTCTTTTATTTATGATTATTGGATCAGATCATTGAATCATTTATTTCTCTTGGAATCTCTTGAATTATTCTTTCTACACACGTCTTTTTTTAGGGGGGCGACATCCATTATGCGGCATGGGTGTTACATCACGTACGAAACTTAATAGCATCCCATTTCTACGAATGGCTCGTAATGCCGCATCTCTTCCGAGACCTGGACCCTTTATCATAACTTCTGCTCGTTGCATACCCTGATCCACTAATGTACGAATAGCATTAAATGCCGCGGCTTGGGCAGCATAGGGTGTTCCTTTTCTTGTGCCTCTGAATCCAGAAGTACCTGCGGAAGCCCAAGAAACTACCCGACCTCGTACGTCTGTAACAGTTACAATAGTGTTGTTGAAACTCGCCTGAACATGAATAACTCCTTTTGGTATTTTACGTTCATTCTTATTTGAACCAATGCGTGCATTCTTACGTAAACCAATTTTTGCTATAGGTTTTGTCATATTTTATTAGATCATATTCATAAGAATAAAATAAAAAGAAAGAAGAATCATAAATCTACAGAAAGATACGGAGATATCCATTCCATATGAAAACGAATCCATTCTTCTTTCTTTTTACATGTACATGGGTTTTTCTTTTAAAGAGTTCTTGATTTAGAACTTGAAAAGGATTACCCCTGTCTCTGTTTATGTCTCGGATTGGAACAAATGACTATAATTCGCCCTCGCCTACGAATCAAGCGACATTTTTCACAAATTTTACGAACAGAAGCCCTTATTTTCATATTTAGAATTCCTTACCTTCATTCTGAATCTATTATTTTGGAAACAAAAATAAGTTTATTGCATTTTTGAACTTCGAATTATATCCCTACGAAAAGGATGTTTAAAAGAATGATCTAATCGTTCGAATCTTTTTTGCGAAGTCTATAAATTATACGTCCCCTGGTTGAATCATAACGACTCATTTCGATTTTTACTCTATCTCCGGGTAGTATACGTATAAAACTGCGCCGTATTCTCCCTGAAATATAACCTAGAATTAGATCTTCATTATCTAACCGAACTCGGAACATACCGTTGGGAAGTGATTCAGTAATTAAACCCTCATGAATCAATTTTTGTTCTTTCATTCCAGGGAACCCCCTTTAAGTATCAACTAATAGAGGAAGAGTTATATAATTCACTTCTCTTCTCTATTTTACAAATAGTAAGTTCGAGAGAAATTTAGGGTACCCGAGGAGAATCACCATATATAACACAAGATTTCTCCTCCAATTTTTTCTAGTCGAGCTTCTCGATCTGTCATTATACCTCGAGAAGTAGAAAGAATTACAATTCCCATTCCACCTAAAATCTTAGGAATTCGTTGATAGTTGGAATAGATTCGTAGACCGGGTCGGCTGATACGCTTTAAAATTATTTTATTCCCTTTCCTAGTCTTTCTATGTCGTAAGGTTGAAACCAAGAAATTTTTTTGACTTTCTTGATGTTTTCGAACGTTTTCAATAAAACCTTCTCGTAAAAGTATTTTCACAATGCTTTTAGTGATATTAGTAGATACTATTTGAACTCTTCCCTTTTGATCCATGTCAGCATTTCTTATAGAAGTTATTATATCGGCAATAATGTCCCTACCCATGACGAACTATAGTTATTGGTGCCTCCTCATTTTTATATAATCAACATGCTTCTTTTTTGTTTTATTTTTTATTGAATTCTTTTTTTTTTTCTTTTTTGAAATTCTTAAATTCTAAAAAATTATTAGAAATTTAAAGTATATGCATGAGACACAATCTATTAATCGGATCTATTTCAGATATTTGAATATTCTATTCTATCTATATATTATAGATATATATAGGATATATCCTATTTTCACCTATAATACTTCGGGTGCTAATGAAACTATTTTAGTAAAATTCAACTGTCTCAATTCCCGAGCAATCGCACCAAAAATTCGAGTTCCTTTTGGATTTCCTTCTTGATCAATGATAACCGCTGCATTGTCATCATATCGTATTATCATGCCGTTGTCACGTTTGAGTTCTTTACACGTGCGTACAATCACAGCTCTAATTATTTCTGATCTTTCTAGAGGCATGTTGGGCACTGCTTCTTTTATTACAGCAACAATAACATCGCCGATATGAGCATATCGGTGATTACCAGTTCCTATGATTCGAATACACATCAATTCTTTAGCTCCACTGTTATCCGCTACATTCAAAAGGGTCTGAGGTTGAATCATATCATTCTTATTTGAATCTCTTATTTCAATGCAAGGGATAAGGGAAAAAAGAAATATTGTTTGTCCAGAGATAAAGAAATCCGTGGTTGTTTTTTCATTCTCAATACTCCTTTTACTTTTGTTTACCTATCCTGAAATAACAAATTGAGTTCGTATAGGCATTTTGCATGCAGCTATTTCCATAGCAGCTTTGGCTACAGTTTCTGATACTCCACTCATTTCATAAAGTATTCGGCCCGGTTTAACAACGGATACCCAATATTCGGGGGATCCCTTGCCCGAACCCATACGTGTTTCTGTAGGTCTTACAGTAACAGGTTTGTCGGGAAAGATACGTACCCATATCTTTCCACCACGACGCGCATATCGTGTCATTGCTCTTCGCCCTGCTTCTATTTGTCTAGCTGTGATCCAAGCAGGTTCAAGTGCCTGAAGAGCATATCTGCCAAAACAAATATGATTGCCTCGACAAGATATTCCCTTCATTCTACCTCTATGTTGTTTACGAAATCTGGTTCTTTTGGGGTTATAGTTGATGGTTGTTTCTGAATTCCATCTCTACTGCAGAGCCGGACATGAGAGTTTCTTCTCATCCAGCTCCTCGCGAATGAAATGATTCAATAATATTACATATATACATGTATTTATGTATTTCATTCTCTATCAAAAGATAGAATATACTAATTCTTTTTGATATTGAATTTCTTACATAGGTAGCTGTATATATATAACTAGATAACTAGGCGTGTTTGTTTATATATAATGCTTCTTTCTTTTATCAAGATTTCTAAAGTATTTTACTTTATCTCTATTGAATCACGCCAATAGTCATCCAATAAATGAAATAAAAATAAAGAAAGGGTTCGCGGGCGAATATTGACTCTTTCCTCCTTCATTTGTAGGGTCAATTCATGACCCTTAAGAAGAAATCCATTTTTTCTTGGTTCATTCCGCCATCCTACCCAATGAATCATTAGGATTGATTCGTTTTCAAGAAAATCCTATGTAGTCACAGGTTCCATCGTTCCCATAGCTTCTCCATTAATGTTTAGGCCTGAACTCTGCAATGGAGCTCTCAACAAAATCTGTTATTTGTTTCCGAGTCAGTCTCCTCAGTTTTTCTTAACCCGAAGCTCAATTAAATTATTCTCTATTTTCTATTTTTTATATTATAGATTTTTGTATCTTTGATATTTGCTATCTTATTATTTCTTTATCTATTTCTATCTTATTAGATACATAATAGACTATATTATACATATTTATTAGAACATATTTATTAGATTATTTAGATTCTTATTTTCATTTAATTTCTTTTCTTATATTTATTCTATTTTATTCTATTTTATTTCTATTTTTTATTTGTATATTTCTTATTATATTGGAATTGTGTATTTTTATTGTATATTGATGTTGATGCTTTATAACACTGCTTTTTATGGGGTAATTCTTCATAAACCATACATATGGGAATCATATATCATTGAGATCTTTATTCTCTCTTTCTATCATCCTTCCATTTTTCCACATCCCTTTTTTTTTTTCACAATTCATAATCAGATTTCTTTTTTATGAAAAGAATTTCAGTTGCTACAACTATATGATCGATTCAGTCATATAGTGACTGTTTCTTGGGATCTCGACAATACGAAGCAATAAGTTGGTTATTAGTTTTGAGTTTCTTTAGTTTTGATAGTTACTAAGTTTATAGTGGGGTCAACCTGTTTCTTTTTTTTTAATCTCAATTCTCAACTCTAAAGAGAAAACTAACGAGTCACACACTGAGCATAGCAATTATACTAAAATATAAATTAAATAAAGGGTAAATCAAATTTTTATTTAACCTTATAGAATTAGAATTGTTCGTTTTTCTTTGATTAAGAAAAAAAAAAAAAAAAGAAAAAGAAGGAAATAGTTTCTAAATCTTTTCTATCGATGAGCAGAATGGCGAGATAAAGAAAGATCCATTATTCTTATTTTCTTATTCTTGGTTTACAAATATCCAAATTTTGATGCCTAAGACTCCATAGATAGTTCTAATTGTATGGGAACAGTGATCAATTTTAGCGCGAATTGTTTGTAAGGGAACCCTGCCTTCTCTGATCCATTCGACACGTGCAATCTCTTTTCCGTCGATACGCCCTGCAATTTGCACTTGAATTCCTTTTGTACCTGTTTGTTCAGTTAATTCAATAGCTTTTTTCATTGCCTTTCGAAATGAGACTCTATTTTTTAATTGTAAAGCTATATATTCTGCAAGAATATTAGGTTGTCCATAAGGCTTTTCAATTCTTGTGATAGCAATGTTGAGTCTCCGGTTTACAGAATGAAACTCTTTTTGTACATTCATCTGTAATTCTTCGACTCCCCGTGTTCGTCCTTCTATTAATAAATTTGGAAATCCAATATAGATTATGACCTGAATCAAATCTATTCTTTTTTGAATTCCTATATGGGCAATTCCTTCGAAACCTGAAGATATTCTCTTATTTTTTTTTACATAGTCCTTAATACAATTCCGTATTCTTTCATCTTCTTGTAGACCCATGGAAAAATTCTTTGGTTTTGCGAACCAAAAAGAATGATGACTTTGAGTTGTTCCAAGTCTAAAACCAAGTGGATTTATTTTTTGTCCCATATTTTTCTATTATTTTTCCATCCATTTTTTTTTCTAAATAGGAATCTAAATTATATTTCTTTAGATGAATAAAAAATCTCTATTTTTCTTTTAAAAGAATCTTTATATGACAAGTGGTTTTTTTTATCATATAACTACGCCCTCGAGCCCGGGGTCTTAACTTTTTCACAATAGCACCTCTATTGACTTCAGCTTTACTAATAAATAAATCAGCTTCATTCAAACCCATATTATGACTAGCATTTGCTGCTGCAGAATAAACTAATTTTAAGATTGGATAAGATGCCCGATAAGGCATTAGTTCCAGTATCATAAGTGTTTCCTCATAAGAACGTCCGCGAATCTGATCAATTACTCTTCGTGCTTTGAAAACAGACATACATATATGTTGAGCTAACACGTTTGCTTCTCTATCCGAATTTTCGTTCTTTATCATAAAAGTTCTCCCCCGCCAATGAATGATAAGTGCTTAGGTGAAGTATAGTATAAGATAAGTCAGAAAAGACTAAGTCTTAGTATATTAGTCTACTAGAAAAAGAAAAGAAATATACCTATACTCTTACTATAAGATAAATACTCTTAAGTCTAAATACTATTAAGATAAGGCTTTTCACATGAATACTTAGTAGAACGACTAACGACGAGATTTATTATCGTTTCTCGCGTGTCTCACGAAAGTGAGAGTAGGTGCGAATTCTCCCAATTTGTGACCGACCATACGATCTGTGATATAAATAGGTAAATGTTCCTTTCCATTATGAATAGCGATTGTATGGCCAATCATTGTGGGTATA